ACACATCATTCATTATTTTTTCTTTCTCTTTCTATTTACTTACGGCGACGAAGAATAAAAATATCACTATATTTATTCCTTTTCCTACTCCTTCTTCCAAGCGCGGGATAACCCCAAGGAGTTGTGGGTTTTTTTCTACCAATCGGGGCCCTCCCTTCACCACCTCCATGGGGATGGTCTACAGGGTTCATAACTACTCCTCTTACTACAGGACGCTTACCTAGCCAACATTTAGATCCGGCTCTACCCAAACTTTTCTGGTTCGCCCCGACATTACCCACTTGTCCGACTGTTGCTGAGCAGTTTTTGGATATCAAACGAACCTCTCCAGATGGTAATCTTAATGTGGCCGATTTACCCTCTTTTGCAATCAGTTTCGCTACAGCACCTGCTGCTCTAGCTAATTGTCCACCCTTTCCAAGTGTTATTTCTATGTTATGTATGGCCGTGCCTAAGGGCATATCGGTTGAAGTAGATTCTTCTTTTTGATCAATAAAAACCCCTTCCCAAACTGTACAAGCTTCTTCCAAAGCATACGGCTTTCTGGATGTAGATGATGATATCTAGACAGATGGATCTTATATGAATCGTATGATGAAGTACCACATGAGTGGATATATAGGAATCCAAATCTGCCGAATCACTCATGCTACGATCTTCTACATCCTAGGTCTCCCCATTCCGTCATCTGGCTTATGTTCTTCATGTAGCACTCAGACCGAATGACTCTATGAAATTACGTCGATACTTCCATTCCACATATTACGGGTAACGTAGGAGACATCTCTATTTTTCCCCCGGGGGATCTTTAGAATTACCACTGCTTAGCTTTCAATTCGCCTCTGACCATCAAATGAAATGTGAATAACCCATCCTCCTCTCTTTGAAACAAGGGGCGCTTCCGGTTCTATCCGTGCTTCAAACAATTTTGTCTTCTCCATATTACCATATCTCTAGAGTCAATAATTTTATATGAGGAACCACTGAACTCAATCACCTGCTGCCGTTACTCTTCAGTTTTCTGTTGAGGTCTATCCCGTAGAGGTACTCAAATTGGATCAGTGATCGATTTCTAGGTTTTGTCGTAAACCTAATTGGTTACTTCCAATTACGTAAATCAATAGTTCAAACCGCACTCAAAGGTAGGGCATTTCCCATTGATATAGGAACTTCTGTACCAGAAACAATGGTATCTCCAATTATAGCCCCTCTGGGATGTAAAATATATCTCTTCTCACCATCCCCATAGTGTATGAGACAAATGTATGCATTTCGATTAGGGTCGTATTCTATGGTTACGATTCTACCAGATATGTCTTTTTCATTCCGTCGAAAATCGATTTTACGGTATAGACGCTTATGACCTCCCCCTCTATGCCTTGCGGTAATGATTCCTCTGGCATTACGACCTTTACCACAACGATGCTGTCCATAGATCAAATTTGTTCGTGGATTGGATTTCGCTTGACTGTCTACGGCTCCTTTGCGTGTGCTAGGGGTAGAAGTTTTGTATAAATGTATGGCCATGTTATTAAGTATTTATTTTTTTTTATTTAAGTTCTTTTCTCTATAAGAGGTGGAATAGAATAACCCGGTTGAAGCGTAATGATCATACGTCTGTAATGCATTGTATGTCGCATAATAGGTCCCATTCTTCTACCCTTTCCCGGGAGTCGATGGCTATTCATAGCTACTACCTTGACACCAAAGAAGAGTTCGATCCAATGCTTTATTTCTGTCCTAGTTGATCCTGATTCGACATTAGAAGTATATTGATTGTTCCCCAATAACCGAATACTTTTTTCTGTAAATACTGCATATTTTATTCCATCCATAAATCCATTTTCTTCCCTATGAGTTCCAGTATCTATAAGAATTAGAATTCTTACCGTTTCTACCGTTTCTATCTTATTCTTATAGTATGAATATACCAATTAGTTATCTATGGATGATGAGATTCCGTTGATACGGAGCCAATTCTATTATTGAACGTTCCAATTCGCGTGCATCCAGCAGGAATTGAACCTACGAATTTGCCAATTATGAGTTGGGCGCTTTAACCATTCAGCCATGGATGCTTCGCGGAGACTCGTCATCAACGGGGGCTGTCTTTGTGTAAGTGGATTTCAATTGAAATATAATCTTTCGTTTAGGAGAAATCAATGAAACGGCATCAATTCAAATCCTGTATTTTTGAATTGAGAGAGATATTGAGAGAGATCAAGAATTCTCGCTATTTCTTAGATTCATGGACCAAATTCGATTCAGTGGTGTCTTTCACTCACATTTTTTTCCACCAAGAACGTTTTGTGAAACTCCTTGGCCCCCAAACTTGGAGTGTCCTGCTTTCACGTGATTCACAGGGTTCAACAAGCAATCGATATTTCACGATCAAAGGTGTAGTACTGCTTGTAGTAGCGGTCCTTATATATCGTATTAACAATCGAAATATGGTCGAAAGAAAAAAT